AATGAATTGCCTGATAAAAAGGATTACCTTGATAGGGTAAATCATAAAGATTTAATGCTTTATTCATTATTATATTTAATAGAATTAAACTATTTCTAAAAGTATCAAAAACTTTTGTGCATCATACACTAAAATATAAAAAGATAAGCTAATTAAGCTATTGGGTTCATACCCCAATTATAAAGGTTATAATCCTTTTCTTTTTAATCAAAAAAATTTCTAATAATATTTTTTTAATTATATTAATTTTTGGGTCATTAATTACTATTTCAGCTAATTCTTGACTTGGTGCTTGAATAGGATTAGAAATTAATTTACTTTCATTTATCCCCCTAATAAATGAAAGTAAAAAAAATTTAATAACATCCGAAAGAAGACTAAAATATTTTTTAACTCAAGCATTTGCTTCTTCTATTTTATTATTTGCCATTATTTTAATAATAATATCATTTAATTTAAATTGAATTAATAATAGTTTTTATGAATTATTAATTTTATCTACATTATTATTAAAAAATGGAGCAGCCCCTTTTCATTTTTGATTTCCTGGAGTAATAGAAGGATTAAGTTGAATTAATGGTTTAATTTTAATAACTTGACAAAAAATTGCTCCTTTAATATTAATTTCTTATAATATCAATTATAATTTTTTTTTAATTACTATTATTTTATCAATAATTATTGGAGCATTAGGAGGATTAAATCAAACATCATTACGTAAATTAATAGCTTTTTCTTCAATTAACCATTTAGGTTGAATATTAATAGCAATAATAAATAACGAATTATTATGATTAGTTTATTTTATTTTTTATTTTTTTCTCTCAATATCAATTGTTTTACTTTTTAATAATTTTAAATTCTTTCATTTTAATCAAATTTTTAATTTTTCAATAATAAATCCTTTAATTAAATTTTTTTTATTTTTAAATTTATTATCATTAGGTGGATTACCTCCATTTTTAGGATTTTTACCAAAATGATTAGTTATTCAAAATTTAGTAGAAACTCATCAATTATTTTTATTATTTATTTCTGTCTGTTTAACATTAATCACTTTATATTATTATTTACGAATATCTTATAGTATTTATATATTAAATTTCAATAAAAATTCTTGAATATTAATTAATAATTTTAACAATAAAAATATAACTTTTATTTTAACAATAAATTTTTTTTCTATTATAGGATTAATAATTATTTCATTAATTTACTTAATTTTATAATAAGAATTTAAGTTAATTAAACTAATAGCCTTCAAAGCTGAAAATATTTGTATTACTCTTTTAATTCTTAAAATTCTTAAACTTTAATAATTAAAAAATTATTCCTTCAGAATTGCAGTCTAATATCATTATTGAATATAAAGTTTGATTAAAAAGAATTATTCTTATATATAAATTTACAATTTATCGCCTAAACTTCAGCCATTTAATCGCGACAATGGCTATTTTCCACAAATCATAAGGATATTGGAACATTATATTTTATTTTTGGAGCTTGAGCAGGAATAATTGGTACTTCATTAAGTATTCTTATTCGTGCAGAATTAAGTCAACCTGGTGTATTTATTGGAAATGATCAAATTTATAATGTTATTGTAACTGCACATGCATTTATTATAATTTTTTTTATAGTAATACCAATTATAATTGGAGGATTTGGAAATTGATTAGTTCCTTTAATATTAGGAGCTCCTGATATAGCTTTTCCTCGAATAAATAATATAAGTTTTTGAATACTTCCTCCTTCATTAACTCTACTACTTTCAAGTAGTATAGTAGAAAATGGAGCTGGAACTGGATGAACAGTTTATCCCCCACTTTCATCTGGAACAGCCCATGCTGGAGCATCAGTAGATTTAGCTATTTTTTCATTACATTTAGCTGGAATTTCATCAATTTTAGGAGCTGTAAATTTTATTACAACAGTTATTAATATACGGTCTTCAGGAATTACTCTTGATCGAATACCTTTATTTGTTTGATCAGTAGTAATTACTGCTATTTTATTACTTCTTTCTTTACCTGTATTAGCAGGTGCTATTACTATACTATTAACTGATCGAAACTTAAATACTTCTTTTTTTGATCCAATTGGAGGAGGAGACCCTATTTTATATCAACATTTATTTTGATTTTTTGGACATCCAGAAGTATATATTTTAATTTTACCAGGATTTGGAATAATTTCACATATTATTACTCAAGAAAGTGGTAAAAAGGAAACATTTGGAACATTAGGAATAATTTATGCTATATTAGCTATTGGATTATTAGGATTTATTGTATGAGCTCATCATATATTTACTGTTGGAATAGATGTTGATACTCGAGCTTATTTTACATCTGCTACAATAATTATTGCTGTTCCTACTGGAATTAAAATTTTCAGTTGATTAGCTACTTTACATGGTACACAATTAAATTATACACCTGCTTTATTATGATCATTAGGATTTGTATTTTTATTTACTGTTGGAGGATTAACAGGAGTTGTATTAGCTAATTCATCAATTGATATTGTTCTTCATGATACATATTATGTAGTTGCACATTTTCATTATGTATTATCAATAGGAGCTGTATTTGCAATTATAGCTGGATTTGTTCATTGATATCCTTTATTAACTGGATTAGTAATAAATTCTACATGATTAAAAATTCAATTTACTATCATATTTATTGGAGTAAATTTAACATTTTTTCCTCAACATTTCTTAGGATTAGCAGGAATACCTCGTCGATATTCTGATTTTCCTGATAGTTATTTAACATGAAATATTATCTCATCACTAGGTAGAACAATTTCATTATTTGGTATTATTTTCTTTTTATTTATTATTTGAGAAAGTATAATTTCTCAACGAACTTCATCATTCCCTATACAATTATCATCATCAATTGAATGATATCATACACTTCCACCTGCAGAACATACTTATGCAGAACTTCCATTATTATCATCTAATTTCTAATATGGCAGATTAGTGCGATGAATTTAAGCTTCATATATAAAGAATTTTATCTTTTGTTAGAATAACTAATGGCAACCTGAGCAAATTTAGGATTACAAGATAGTGCATCTCCATTAATAGAACAATTAAATTTTTTCCATGATCATACAATTTTAATTTTAATTATAATTACAATATTAATTACTTATATTATAGTAATATTATTTTTTAATAAATTTACTAATCGATATTTATTACATGGTCAAACTATTGAAATTATTTGAACAATTTTACCTACAATTATTTTAATATTTATTGCTTTTCCTTCTTTACGTTTATTATATTTATTAGATGAAATTAATTCTCCTTTAATTACTTTAAAGGCTATTGGACATCAATGATATTGAAGTTATGAATATTCTAATTTTATAAATTTAGAATTTGATTCATATATAATTCCTACAAATGAATTAGATATTAATGGATTCCGATTATTAGATGTAGATAATCGAATTATTTTACCTTTAAATAATCAAATTCGAATTTTAGTAACTGCTACTGATGTTCTTCATTCATGAACAGTACCTTCATTAGGTGTAAAAATTGATGCTACACCAGGACGATTAAATCAAACTAATTTTTTAATTAATCAATCTGGACTTTTCTTTGGGCAATGTTCTGAAATTTGTGGAGCTAATCATAGTTTTATACCTATTGTTATTGAAAGAATTCCAATAAATTATTTTATTAAATGAGTTTCTTCTCAATTAAATTCATTAGATGACTGAAAGCAAGTACTGGTCTCTTAAACCATTATATAGTAAATTAGCACTTACTTCTAATGATCTCAAATTAAAAAAAAATTAGTTTAATAAAAAAACATTAGTATGTCAAACTGAAAACATTAGATTTTCTAATATTTTTTAATTCCACAAATAGCCCCTATTAGATGATTAACTTTATTTTTAATTTTTTCTATTACATTAATAATTTTTAATATTAAAAATTATTTTTGTGTTTCTTATTCATCAAATCAAACAGCCCAAAATATTAATATTAAATCTAATAAAATAAATTGAAAATGATAACAAATTTATTTTCTGTATTTGATCCTTCAACAACTATTTTTAATTTGTCATTAAATTGATTAAGTACTTTCCTAGGATTATTAATTATTCCAACTTCCTATTGATTAATACCTAATCGATTTCAAGTTATTTGAAATAATATTTTAATTACTTTACATAAAGAATTTAAAACATTATTAGGATCTAATGGTCATAATGGAAGAACATTAATATTTATTTCATTATTTTCTTTAATTATATTTAATAATTTTTTAGGATTATTCCCTTATATTTTTACTAGTACAAGTCATTTAACTTTAACATTAACTTTAGCATTTCCTTTATGATTAAGTTTTATATTATATGGATGAATTTGTCATACACAACATATATTTGCTCATTTAGTTCCACAAGGAACTCCTGCTGTTTTAATACCTTTTATAGTATGTATTGAAACAATTAGTAATGTAATTCGCCCTGGAACATTAGCTGTTCGATTAACAGCTAATATAATTGCTGGTCATTTATTAATAACTTTATTAGGAAATACAGGACCAATATCAACATCTTATATTATTCTTTCATTAATCTTAGTTACTCAAATTGCTCTTTTAGTATTAGAATCTGCTGTTGCAATTATTCAATCATATGTATTTGCAGTTTTAAGAACACTTTATTCTAGTGAAGTAAATTAATGTCAACACATGCAAATCACCCCTTTCATTTAGTAGATTATAGTCCATGACCTTTAACTGGTGCTATTGGAGCTATAACAACTGTTACTGGTCTTGTACAATGATTTCACCAATATGATTTAACATTATTTACTTTAGGAAATATTATTACTTTATTAACTATATATCAATGATGACGAGATATTTCTCGAGAAGGAACATTTCAAGGATTACATACTTTACCTGTTACTTTAGGATTACGATGAGGAATAATTTTATTTATTGTTTCAGAAATTTTTTTTTTTATTTCATTTTTCTGAGCTTTTTTTCATAGTAGTCTTTCACCAACTATTGAATTAGGAATAACTTGACCTCCTATAGGAATTATTGCTTTTAATCCTTTTCAAATTCCTCTTTTAAATACTGCTATTTTATTAGCTTCAGGAGTTACTGTTACATGAGCACACCATAGACTTATAGAAAATAATCATACTCAAACTACTCAAAGTTTATTTTTTACAGTTTTATTAGGAATTTATTTTTCTATTCTTCAAGCTTATGAATATATTGAAGCTTCTTTTACAATTGCAGATAGTGTATATGGATCAACATTTTTTATAGCAACTGGATTCCACGGACTTCATGTATTAATTGGTACATCATTTTTATTAGTATGTTTATTTCGACATATTAATTATCATTTTTCTAAAAGTCATCACTTTGGTTTTGAAGCTGCAGCTTGATATTGACACTTTGTTGATGTAGTTTGATTATTTTTATATATTTCAATTTATTGATGAGGTAGATAATTTATAAAGTATATATTTGTATATATGACTTCCAATCATAAGGACTAAATAATTTTAGTATAAATAATTTTACTTTTATTAATTATAAGTTGTGTTATTTTTATTATTACTATTGTTGTAATAATACTAGCTACTTTTTTATCAAAAAAAACTATTATTGATCGAGAAAAAAGTTCTCCATTTGAATGTGGATTTGATCCTATAAATTATTCTCGTTTACCTTTTTCTCTTCGATTTTTTTTAATTGCTATTATTTTTTTAATTTTTGATGTAGAAATTGCTTTAATTTTACCAATAATTTTAATTATTAAGTCATCAAATTTATTAAATTGATCAATTACTAGTTTATTTTTTATTTTTATTTTATTAATTGGATTATATCATGAATGAAATCAAGGAGCTTTAGAATGAAATAATTAAATATGAAGCGATATATTGCAATTAGTTTCGGCCTAATCTTAGGTGAAATTCACCCATATTTTAGGATAATAGTTAACTATAACATTTAATTTGCATTTAAAAAGTATTGATTATATCAATTTATCTTATTAATTGAAACCAAAAAGAGGTATATTACTGTTAATAATATCATTGAATATTTATATTCCAATTAAATACAGAAATATAAATGGAATTAAACCATTAAAGATAAAAGTTAGCAGCTTTTTCTTGATCAACATATTTCTATTTATATAGTTTAATAAAAACATTACATTTTCACTGTAAAAATAAAAATTTATTTTTTATAAATATTTAAAAATTATAATAATTTCTTTAACATCTTCAGTGTTACGCTCTAAATATAAGCTATTTAAATTTAAATTAAAAATATACTTATTAAAACTAAAACAATTACTCATAATAAATAACTTAATAAATAAATTTTTAAATTATTATTTTGAAATTCTTGAATATATAATGAATAATTTTTTAATTGATTATATAATATTTGTCCACCAAAATATTCACTTCATCCTTGATCAAAACTTTTATAACTATATAATCCTAAATTTATTGGAAACTTAATAATTCCTAAAGTAGAAATAATAGGTATAAATCATATACTTCCTGCAAAACTTCTCAATCCATAATTTATTAAAGATTTATTATAAAAAAATAAAGAAATATTACTTATTAAATAACCAAAAAGTCCTCCTAAAATACAAACTATTAAAGTTAATATTTTTATATCAAAAGGTAAACAAATTATATCTGGATTAAAAAATATTAATCAATTTAATATTCTTCCTCCAATAATTGCCATAACTATTAAAAAAAAAATTCTAAAACTTATTGTTCAACCCTTATCATTTAATATATTTAATGAAGTTATATTAAAATCTCCTGTTATTGAATAATAAACTAATCGAAAAGAATAACATACTGTCAAGCCAGTAGAAAAAAAAAAAAGAAAAAAAGAAAAAAAATTAATATAGGATAATATTACTATTTCTAAAATTAAATCCTTCGAATAAAATCCTGCTAAAAAAGGTATTCCACATAAAGCTAAATTTGCAATATTAAAACAACTACATGTTAATGGTATTCTTATTCTTAATCTTCCCATAAATCGAATATCTTGTGCATTTTTTGTATTATGAATAATTACTCCTGCACATATAAATAATAATGCCTTAAATAAAGCATGAGTTAGTAAATGAAAAAAAGCTAATTTATAAAATCCAATTGATAAAATTCTTATTATTAAACCTAATTGACTTAAAGTAGATAAAGCAATAATTTTTTTTAAATCAAATTCAAAATTTGCTCCTAATCCAGCTATAAATATTGTTAAACCTGAAATTAATAATATAAATTGTCCTATAAATGAATCTACTAATAAAATATTAAATCGAATTAATAAATATACACCCGCTGTTACTAAAGTAGAAGAATGAACTAAAGCAGAAACAGGTGTAGGAGCAGCTATTGCAGCAGGTAATCAAGAAGAAAAAGGAATTTGTGCTCTTTTAGTTATAGCAGCCAATATTACTAAAGAACCAATAATTATTATTTCAAAACTTTTATTTATTATATCTAAATAAAAAATATAATTTCAACTTCCATAATTTAATATTCAAGCAATCGCTAATAATAATGCTACATCTCCAATTCGATTAGACAAAGCAGTTAATATACCAGCATTATAAGATTTTACATTTTGAAAATAAATAACTAAACAATAAGAAACTAATCCTAATCCATCTCAACCTAATAAAATTCTAATTAAATTTGGACTAATAATTAATATTATTATTGATAAAACAAATATTAAAACTAATAAAATAAATCGATTAACATTAAAATCTTCTGCTATATATTGATTTCTATAAAAAATTACTAATGAAGAAATTAATAAAACAAATGATATAAATATTAATCTTATTCAATCAAATAAAAAAGTTATTACAATAGATATTCTTTGTAATGAAACAACTTCTCATTCAATAAAATAAATTAAATCATTAAATAAAAATTTTAAACTGAAAAAAAATAAAGAAATTCTAATAAAAATTAAAATATAAAAACTATTTTTACAATAATTAACTAAATTATTCACGATCTAAAATGAAAAATCTCATATCATTGACACCACAAATCAATATTTTTATTAAACTATTTAAATTAAATTCATAATATACAAAAATTTCTTTTTATAATTAATAAATTTAAAGGTAATCAATGTAATATTAATAATAAATATTCTCGATTAACTCCTGAAGAAAAAAAATATATACCTGAATAAACCTTTCCATGTTGACTATAAGCAAATAAATATAAAGTATAGGCAGCTCTAAAAAATGATAGTAAAGCTAATCTAATTATTGTTAATCAAGATCAACTAACAATTCTATTTAATAAAGAAATTTCTCCTAATAAATTCAATGTTGGAGGAGCAGCTATATTACCTGAACATAATAAAAATCATCATAAAGCTATTCTTGGTATAAAATTTAATATACCCTTATTAATTAATAAACTTCGTCTTCCTATTCGTTCATAGGAAATATTTGCTAAACAAAATAACCCAGAAGAACATAATCCATGAGCTAATATTAAAGTGTATGATCCACTTAATCCTCAATATGTTATAGTTAATAAACCACTTAAAACAATTCCTATATGAGCAACAGAAGAATAAGCAATTAATGCCTTTAAATCTATTTGTCGTAAACAAATTAAACTTACTAATACTCCTCCAATTAAACTAATTCTAATTCAAATATAATTAAACTTTATTCCTATAATTTGTAATAAAGAAAAAACTCGTAATAATCCATAACCTCCTAATTTTAATAAAATTCCAGCTAAAATTATTGAACCTGAAACAGGAGCTTCAACATGAGCTTTGGGTAATCATAAATGAACTAAAAATATAGGTATTTTTACTAAAAAAGCAAATACTATACATAAATATAAAAATTCTAAATTATATAATTTACAATAATTTAAAAGAATAATATTTATAGTAAAATCATTATTTTTAATATAAAAAATTCCAATTAATAAAGGTAAAGAAGCTAATAAAGTATAAAATAATAAATATACACCAGCTTGTAATCGTTCAGGTTGATATCCTCAACCTAAAATTAAAAATAAAGTTGGAATTAATCTACTTTCAAAAAATAAATAAAACATAAATAAACTTATTGAACTAAATGTTAAAATTAATATTAATAATAAAAATAAAATTATAAATAAAAATAAATTTGTATAATTATTTAATGATAAAACTCTTTCTCTTGCTATCAATATTAATGCACAAATTCAAAAACTTAATAAAATTAATCCATAAGATACTATATCTATACCAAAATAATAAGAAATATTACAAAAATAATATATTGAACTAATTTTAATTATAAATAAAAAAGCACCTAAAAAAAGTAAATTTTGAACCATTCAATAAATATTTTTATAAAATATAAAAATATTTATAAATAAAATTATAAAAATAAACTTTAACATTGTAAAATAGAAAAACTTTGAAAATAATCATTACCATGAGTTCGAATTATAGAAACTAAAATAGATAGTCCTAATACTCCTTCGCATACACAAAAAGTTAAAAAAAACATTCTAAAATAACTTTCATAATTTATGAAATTTAATATATAAAATAATAATATAAATAATATTAATACTATAAATTCTAAACTTAATAAAGTACATAATAAATGTTTTCGAGTTGAAATAAAAACAATACATCCAAATATAAATATAATAATTATAAAATAATATAATAAAAAATTTGACATTAATTGTTTTAATAGTTTAATAAAAACATTAGTCTTGTAAACTAAAAATAAAAATTATTTTTTTTAAAACTTCAAGAAAAAAGAAATTTCTTTTTCACTAACTCCCAAAGTTAATATTTTAAATAAACTATTTCTTGATATTATAATAATTATATTTTTATGTTTTATTACTAGTTTTATTTTTATACAAATAAAACACCCATTAGCTATAGGATTAATATTATTAATTCAAACATTTTTAACATGTTTAATAACTGGAATTTATTCAAAAACTTTTTGATTTTCTTATGTTTTATTTCTAATTTTTATAGGAGGAATATTAGTATTATTTATTTATGTAACTTCATTAGCTTCAAATGAAATATTCTCTATATCATTTAAATTAACATTTGTTTCAATTATAATAATTTTTTTATTTATTATTATTTCATATTTTTTTGATAATACATTAATAGAAAATTTTATTAAAAATAATGAAAGAATACAATTATTTAATAGAAATAATTTATTTAATGAAAATTTTTTATCATTAAATAAAATATATAATTTTCCTACTAATTTAATCACTTTATTATTAATTAATTATTTATTTTTAACTTTATTAGTAACTGTAAAAATTACTAAAAAAAGTTATGGGCCATTACGACCTATAAATTAATGAATAAACCATTACGAAAAAACCATCCTTTACTTAGAATTGCAAATAATGCTTTAGTAGATTTACCAGCTCCATCAAATATTTCTGCCTGATGAAATTTTGGATCTTTATTAGGTCTTTGCTTAATAATTCAAATTATCACAGGTTTATTTTTAGCAATACATTATACAGCTGATATTGAAACAGCTTTTAATAGAGTAAATCATATTTATCGAGATGTTAACAATGGATGATTTCTACGAATTTGTCATGCCAATGGAGCATCATTCTTTTTTGCTTGTTTATTTACTCATGTAGGACGAGGAGTATATTATAATTCTTATTTATATATTCCTACATGAATAGTAGGAGTAATTATTTTATTTATAGTAATAGCTACTGGATTTTTAGGTTATGTTCTTCCATGAGGACAAATATCTTTTTGAGGAGCTACAGTAATTACAAACCTTTTATCAGCTATTCCTTATTTAGGAACTGATTTAGTACAATGAATTTGAGGAGGATTTGCAGTTGATAATGCTACATTAACACGATTTTTTACATTTCACTTTGTTCTTCCATTTATTATTGCTGCTTTAACAATAATTCATTTATTATTTTTACACCAAACAGGATCAAATAATCCTTTAGGTTTAAATAGAAATGTAGATAAAATTCCATTTCATCCTTATTTTATTTATAAGGATATTGTTGGATTTATTATTTTTATTTGAATTTTAATTGGATTTATTTGAAAATTTAATTATTTATTAATAGACCCTGAAAATTTCATTCCTGCTAATCCTTTAGTGACTCCTGTTCATATTCAACCTGAATGATATTTTTTATTTGCTTATGCTATTCTTCGATCTATTCCTAATAAATTAGGAGGAGTAATTGCTTTAGTATTATCAATTGCAATTTTAGTAATTCTTCCTTTTACTCATAATAGTAAACTTCGAGGATTACAATTCTATCCTTTAAATCAAATTTTATTTTGAAATATAGTAATTGTTTCTTGTTTATTAACATGAATTGGAGCTCGTCCAGTAGAAGATCCTTATGTCTTAACAGGTCAAATTTTAACTGTTTTATATTTTTCTTATTTTTTAATTAATCCTTTATTATCAAAATATTGAGATAATTTATTAAATTAAAAATTAATAAGCTTTTATAGTATATGTCTTGAAAACATAAGAAAGAAGTAAAACCTTCTATTAATTTAATACTAAAAAAAGTTCATTAAAATAATAAAGATAAAATAATTAATTTTATCCCAATAAAAAAAAATAAATAATTTAAAGATATTGGTAAAAAACTTTTTCAAGCTAAATATATTAATTTATCATAACGAAATCGAGGTAATGTCCCACGAACTCAAATAAATAAAAAAGAAATAATAGTTAACTTAAAAAAAAATAATAATCTATAAATATCTCTTCCTAAAAATATTACACTAAATAATATACTTATAAATAAAATACTTGAATATTCAGCTAAAAAAATTAAAGCAAATCCTCCTCTTCTATATTCTACATTAAATCCAGATACTAATTCAGATTCACCTTCAGCAAAATCAAATGGTGTTCGATTAGTTTCAGCTAAACAAGAAGCAAATCATACTAATCCTAAGGGAAAACAAAATAGAATAAATCAAGTATACTTTTGAAATAAATAAAAATTTAAAAAGTTATAATCACCAATTAAAAAAATAAAACTTAATAAAATTAAAGCCAATCTTACTTCATAAGAAATAGTTTGAGCAACAGCTCGTAATCCTCCTAATAAAGCATAATTAGAATTTGATGACCAACCAGCAACTATAACAGTATAAACTCCTAAACTAGTAATACATAAAAAAAATAATACCCCTAAATTAAATGAATATAATTTAATTAAATATGGAATACATATTCAAATTAATAAAGATAAAAATAAAGAAAAAATAGGAGAAAAATAATAAAAAATATAATTTGATAATAAAGGATAAGTTTGTTCCTTAGTAAATAATTTCACAGCATCTCTAAAAGGTTGTAATAAACCTATAAACCCTACTTTATTAGGGCCTTTACGAATTTGAATATATCCTAAAACTTTTCGTTCTAATAAAGTTAAAAAAGCAACTCCTACTATAACACAAATTACTAATAATAATCTTCCAATTAATGATAATAATAAATCTATATAAAACAATACTATTTATAATTATTAAATTATATTTATAAATTCTAAATTTATTGCACTAATCTGCCAAAATAGTATCTAATATTAATATTAATCATATTATTAAAATCTATATTTTTTATATTAGGTCCTTTCGTACTATAATATAATAATTAATTAAGGATAGAAACCAACCTGGCTTACGCCGGTTTGAACTCAGATCATGTAAGAATTCAAAGGTCGAACAGACCTAAACTTTAAACTTCTACACCTAAAAATAACTCTTAATCCAACATCGAGGTCGCAATCTTTTTTGTCGATATGAACTCTAAAAAAAAATTACGCTGTTATCCCTAAGGTAACTTAAATTTTTAATCAATAAAACTGGATCATTTATTCATATATTAATGTTAATAAATTTTAAAAGTTTTTTAAATTTTAATATCACCCCAATAAAATTTTTTATTAAATTATAAATTTTAAAATTCTTTTTAATTTATAAATAACAAAAATAAAGATCTATAGGGTCTTCTCGTCCTTTAATTTTATTTTAACTTTTTAATTAAAAAATAAAATTCTATTTAATTTTAAAAAAGACAGTATATATCTCATTCAACCATTCATACAAGCCTCCAATTAAAAGACTAATGATTATGCTACCTTCGCACAGTCAAGATACCGCGGCCCTTTAATTTTTATCAGTGGGCAGGTTAGACTTTAAATTTAATTCAAAAAGACATGTTTTTGATAAACAGGTGAATATATTTTTTGCCGAATTCCTTATTTAAACCTTTCATAAATAATTATTTATAAAATTTTATATACTAATTTTATCATAATTAATAAATTTTTATTATTAAAATTTATATCTTAATAAATAATTTAATTTCATACTAAATAATTAAATTTTTAAAATAAATTATAACAAATTTATTAATAATAGCTATTTTTAAGCTTATATTTATTAAATAATTAATTTAAAATTTAAAAATTTATTTTAAAGCTAATCCCTTAAAATATTAATTTTATAAAATAAATTATTTAAAATAATTAAATAATTTAAATTTATAAATCTAAATTAAATTTATTTCTTAAGAAACTAGATATATTTTAAAACGATTAACATTTCATTTCTAATTATATATTAAAAATAATTATTCCACAGTAACTTTTATATATAATTAAATCTTTAAAATTCGAGAAAAATTAATATAATAATTTTTTATTTAATAAACCCTGATACACAAGGTACAATAAATTAAATTTTCTTTTAAAATAAAAATTTTTCAAATTATTTCAATTTTCTTTTTCAATACAAATAAACTATAATTAAAATTATTTTTTCTTTATAAAATACTAAAACTTAAAATTCTAAAATTATTTTTATTAAATAAATTAAATAAATAAATAAAATTAATAAATAAAATCTAATCAATTTAAATTGATTTGCACAAATTTCTTTTCAATGTAAATGAAATACTTTACTAATTAAGCTTTAAATTGTCTTTCTAGATACACTTTCCAGTACATCTACTATGTTACAACTTATCTTATTTTAAAAATAAGAACGATGGGCGATATGTACATATTTTAGAGCTAAAATCATATAAATAATCTTTTTTATATTACTTTCAAATCCACTTTCAAATTTTTATTTCAAAAAATAATTCATATTAAATAAATTTATTGTAATCCATCTCTACTTAAACATAAACTGCACCTTGACCTGACATACTATTTAATTAAATATTAAGAAAATTTTATCTTATAATATATTCTAATGACGGCGATATACAAATTAAACAAATTTAAGTAAGGTTCAATGTGGATTATCAATTACAGGACAGATTCCTCTGAATAGACTAAAATACCGCCAAATTTTTTAAATTTTAAGAATATAACTAATACTACTTTAGTATATTTATATTTATTTTTAATAATAGGGTATCTAATCCTAGTTTATTATAAAAAGTTTATAGCTTAAATTATTTTTTAAATTAATAATAAATAAATTTAAAAATTTCACTTAATAAATTTATATTTATATTAAAATTTAATCAATTTAACTAATACTAAAAATTTTTATTTGTATTATTTGTATAACCGCGGTAGCTGGCACAAATTTTACCAATACTATATATTATTACTAATACAAAATTTCTTTTTTATATTAATATTAATCACTGCGAATAAAATTATTAAATAATTTTTTAAAAATTAAATAAATTCACACAAAAATTTACATGTAAAATAAAATAATAATAAAAATATTAACCAAAATAAAATAATATATTTTATAAAATAATAAAAATAAATAATTTAATTATAATTTTTATAAATTAATATTAAATTAAATATATAAATAATATACTAAATAAATATGTAAATTATTAATTTTACATTAAAAATAGTATAATCCTTCCCGTATTCAAAGAAAAAATCCCCCAATTTTTTTTTGAATAAATATTTATAAATATAATCCCCATTTTTATATTTATATTTTATATAATATTATTTTTTTATAATTTATAATTTTATTTAATATATAAATATTCATATATTTATATATATATATAAATATTATAATTAATAATAAAATTTTTATTATTAATAATATTTAGTAGACCCTATTCTTTTTTTTTTTTTTTTATTATATAAATATTTATATGATATATAATTATTTATCTATATATATATATATATTATAAATTTTTATATATATACCTTATTTATATATAACTATCAGTATTTTATATTAAATATTAATATATTAATAATTTTTTTTTTTAAGTTAATTTTAGGACCCTTAGGCTTATAGATACTTCACTGTTATTTATGTATAACCATAATTTATCTTTTTATTTATATTTAATATTATATATTTATATATATATAGATATATTATTAAATTTATATATTAGTAAATGTTTATATACATAATAAATATTTATATTATAAGGCATTTTTTTTTGGACCATTCTTTTTAAAATGACATAAAAAAAAA